TCACTATATGCTGTGTATTATCAACAATTTCCACAGAAGGTGGTAAGATGATGTCTTGAGCAGTTACAGATCCAGGACCCCGGACACAAATAGACGCGTTGCGAATTCCATATAGATTACTTCTCAATACAACTTCTTTCAAATTCATTAAAATTTCATGTACTGCTTCTTGAATCCCTATTAGGGTAGAGTATTCGTGTGGTATTTTCTCAGATTTTGCACGTGTGATACATGTTCCTTCTATTTCGCCAAGCAAAGCTCTTCGCATTGCAATACCTATTGTATCGGCTTGGCCCTTACTAAGCGGAGACAGAATAAAACGTCCATAATAAAGACGCTTACTATCTGCTCTTGATTCAACACACTTCCATTGTAGTGTCCGAGTAGATACTGTGACTTTCTCTCGAACCATAGTAATATTATTTGATCAGATCATTGAATCATTTATTTCTCTTGAAATATCTTCCGTGTTTAGTTCTACACACGCCTTTTTTTCGGAGGTCTACAGCCATTATGTGGCATCGGGGTTACATCTCGTACGAAACTTAATAGTATACCGCTTCTACGAATAGCTCGTAATGCTGCATCTCTTCCAAGACCGGGACCTTTTATCATAACTTCTGCTCGTTGCATACCTTGATCCACTGCTGTACGCATAGCATTTCCTGCTGCGGTTTGAGCAGCAAACGGTGTTCCTCTTCTTGTACCCCTGAATCCACAAGTACCGGCCGAGGACCAAGAAACTACCCGACCCCTTACATCTGTAACAGTCACAATGGTATTGTTGAAACTTGCTTGAACATGAATAACTCCTTTTGGAATTCTGCGTCCACTTTTACGTGAGCTAAGACGCCCGGTTTTGCGTGAACCAATTTTTGGTATAGGTTTTGCCATATTTTATCATCTCATAAATATGAGTCCGAGGTATATGGATATATCCATTTCATGTCAAAACGAATCCTTTATTTTTATTTGTCCTTAGGGTTCTTTAGAGAGTTCTTTTCCAAAGATTAGCCTTGTCTTTGCTTATGTCTCGGGTTGGAACAAATTACTATAATTCGGCCGCGTCTGCGGATCAGTCGACAGTTTTCACAAATTTTACGAACAGAGGCTCTTATTTTCATATTTTTCATTCCTTACCTTAATTATGAATTGATTCTTGGAAGAAACTAAGTTTCCTGAAATGTGGAATCTGGAATTGTATCCTCCTGAAAATAATGTTGAAGGGTAAAATAAAAAACCATCTAATCGATCGAATCCTTCGAATCCTTATTGCGAATTCTATAAATTATGCGTCCTCTAGTTGAATCATAACGACTTACTTCAATTTTGACTCTATCTCCTGGTAGGATCCGTATAAAACTACGCCGGATTCTTCCTGAAACATAACCTAGAATTAGGTCGTCATTATCTAAACGGACCCGGAACATACCATTGGGAAGTGATTCAGTAATTAAACCTTCATGAACCCACTTTTGTTCTTTCATTTGAGGTAAAACCTCCTTGGTGTATCAACTAATGGAGGAAGAGTGATATTAGACAACCCGTCCTTTCGCTTTTTTTTTTCCAAAATAAGAAGTTTCGAATCTAATTCGGATATTAGAAGGATTACCATATATAACACAAAATTTCTCCGCCGATTCTTTCTAATCGAGCCTCTCGGTCTGTCATTATACCTTGAGAAGTAGAAAGGATTACAATTCCCATCCCACCTAAAATTTTAGGAATGCGTTGGTAGTTAGAATATATTCGTAGACCGGGTCGACTTATCCTTTTTAAATTTAAAACAGTTCCATATGGTCCTTTACTATTTCTTCTATGTTGCAGGGTTAAAACCAAAAAGTATTGTTGGTTTTCCCGATGTTTTCTCACATTTTGGATAAAACCTTCTCGTAAAAGTATTTTAACAATGTTTTCCGTGATGTTAGTCGATGCTATTCGAACTGTTCCTTTTCTATTCATGTCAGCATTTCGTATAGAAGTTATTATCTCAGCAATAGTGTCTCTACCCATGATGAACTAAAATTGGTGGTTTCTCAAAATTTGGATATAATAAACATGCTCTTTTTAAATTATTAAAGGTATATACGTGAGACATAATCTACTAATAATTAATCGATTTCATTCAAGTAAATTTGACTCTAACTATAATCGCAATTTCGTTTTATAATACCTCGGGGGCTAATGAAACTATTTTAGTAAAATTTAACTGTCTCAATTCTCGTGCAATCGCACCAAAAATTCTCGTTCCTTTAGGATTTCCTTCTTGATCAATGACAACTGCAGCATTGTCATCATATCGTATTATCATACCGTTATCGCGTTTCAGTTCTTTACAAGTACGTACAATTACAGCTCTGATCACTTCGGATCTTTCTAAAGGCATATTTGGTACTGCTTCTTTGATCACAGCAACAATAATGTCACCAATATGAGCATATCGGCGATTACTAGCTCCTATGATTCGAATACACATCAATTTTCGCGCCCCGCTGTTGTCCGCTACATTCAAAAGGGTCTGGGGTTGGATCATATCATTTTTTAATCTATTTTTAAAATGCAAAAGGGGCGCAGAAAAAAAAAAAGAAATATTCTTTGTCCAAAAAAGAAACCTGCAATTGTTTTTTGTTAGTCCAAAGGAAAGACTTCTTGCCTTTCATTTTACATTTCTATTCTGAAAGAATAAATTGAGTTTGTATAGGCATTTTGGATGCTGCTATTTGAATAGCTTTTCTGGCTACATTTTCTGCTACTCCCCCTATTTCATAAAGTATCCTACCCGGTTTAACGACAGCTACCCAATATTCGGGGGATCCTTTACCTGACCCCATACGTGTTTCTGCGGGTCTTACTGTAACTGGTTTATCTGGAAATATACGGACCCATATTTTTCCACCACGACGTACATTTCGGGTCATTGCTCGTCTCCCCGCTTCTATTTGTCTAGATGTGATCCAAGTAGGTTCAAGTGCCTGAAGAGCGTATCTACCGAAACAAACACTATTACCTCTATAAGATATTCCCTTCAGTCTTCCTCGATGTTGTTTACGAAATCTGGTTCTTTTGGGGTTATAGTTGATGGTTGTTTCGCAATTCCATCTCTACTCCAGAACTGGACATGAGAGTTTCATCTCATCCAGCTCCTCGCGAATCAAAAGAAAAGAGTGATAAATCGTTAATTAATATATCCATATATGTAAGTAATGAATAATACATTGAATCCCTGGATTCTTTCAAATTTTATCTAGTTTATTTCAAATTCTTCTAGACTTTTTTTGATATATAACTAAATAAACTAAATATATATATTTATATTTCTAGTTATAGATACTTCGTATTTTTATGGATCAGCTTTTTTTTAACGAATTTTGACTTTCCGTTTTTTTTTAATCATATCGGATCGCGTAAAATTGAACAATCCAATAAAATCAAATTTTCGCGGGCGAATATTTACTCTTTCAATATCTAGTTCAGTTGTTGGGTTAGCCTATGACTTTTTAGAATCAATGAAAAGGTTCCTGGTTCGTTCCGCCATCCCACCCAATGAATCATTAGGATTCATGTTCAAGAGAATCTTCTGCATTCATGGGTTCCATCGTTCCCATCGCTTCTCTATTAATGGTTAGGTCTGAATTTGACAATGGAGCTTTTCGTGGATTTTGTTCTTGAGTCAATCCTCTTAATCTTTCTTGGCTCGAAGCTCTTTTTGTTGTTCTATCAACAAATTAGGGATGAATCTCAATATTGATGCTTTATTAGATACATTGTTTTTTCTGCGATTATTTAGAGACCTTACATATTAGATTGGAATCATATATCATTGCTATTTTCTCTCTCTTTCTCTCACCATTCCACTTATCCATATCCTTAGTAAATTGCGCTTTACAATTCAAACTCATAATCCAATTTGGTTTTCTGTATTATGCAAAAAAGAGTTCAGTTGCTACAATGATATGACCAATAGATCCTATCGTAATTGTTTCTTTTGATCCAGATAATGCGAAGCGATGGGTTGGTTATTAGTTCGATAGTTCTTAGTTGATACTATGAATCAGTCTTTTTTTTTTATAACCTTCAAAAAATTAACGAGTCACACACTAAGCATAGCAATTATATCAAATTATTAATCTACTTTTTATTCAACCCTATAGAATTGTCGAAGTTTTATTTTTTGTTTGACTTGATTAGATAAAGAATGAAATAGTTTTTTCTTCAATCATTAGATAGAACAGAAACGAAAATGAAGGTTTATTGTGCTTTGTCTACAAATATCCAAATTTTGATCCCTAATACCCCATAGATAGTTCGAACTGGATAGGAACAATAATCAATTTTTGCTCGAATTGTTTGTAGGGGAACCCTACCTTCTCGAATCCATTCAACACGTGCAATTTCTTTTCCGTCAATACGACCTGCAATTTGTATTTGAATTCCTTTTGTATCTGCCTGTTCAGTCAATTCAATAGCTTTTTTCATCGCCTTACGAAATGAAACTCTATTTTTTAATTGTCCAGCTATAAATTCTGCAAGAATGGTAGGGTTTCCATAAGGTTTTGCAATTCTTGTAATAGAAATGTTAAGTTTACGGTTTACACAATTTAATTCTTTTTGTACATTCATCTGTAATTCTTCGAGTCTGCGTGATTTACCTTCTATTAATAACTTCGGGAATCCCATATAGATTATGATTTGAATCAGATCGATTCTTTTTTGAATCTCTATATGTGCAATTCCCTCGACACCAGAAGCTAGTCTCAGATTTTTTTGTACATAATTTTTGATAAAATCTCGTATTTTTTTATCTTCCTGTAAACCCTCAGAATAGTTTTTTGCTTGTGTAAACCAAACGGAATGATGACTTTGGGTTGTACCAAGTCTGAAACCAAGTGGATTTATTTTTTGTCCCATGCTCCCTCACTACTATACATATCTGGATACGACATATTCGTGTATTTATTTATATACATTCTTTATTTTTTTACCATTAAGATATATTTTTT